GTGGGGTGAATGAAATCCGATACATAAATCGGTTAATAAAAGAATCAAAAAAGCTTTGACTGTATCACTTAAATTCGATAAGAATTCCTGAGCCCAAGAGTTAAGAATAACAAGTTCTTCATTCCCTAAAATAGAATAACCACTTAGAATAATAAAACAGATTATATTTGTTGAGAAGTGCAAAATCATATGGATACGATCCTCATTATGTATCTGGATTAATTGGATCGTTTCTTTGTGGATTCCTATAAGAATTTGTAGATGTGTCTCCGAATATTCTTTGATCATTTCGTCCAAAAAGCGGAGTTCCTCTAATTCTATGAACTTTTCTAAAATACTTTCTTCTTGAATATCATTCACAAAAATTTCGGATTGAGCAGCATTCGACGAATTAGTAACCCAAGATTCGATACTTTTAGTAAATGAGAGAGAAATCCACCAGGGCAGAAATACTATAGATGCAAGATAAAAAAGAGGAGTAAAGGCTTTCTTTTTTGCCATTTGTCACCTCTGAATTTTAAATGAACCCACTTCATTTATTGACTCTATGGGATCGAATATTTCTTTCAAACATGAGTTCTAGACACGGTATCAAATCTATTAATCTATTTGATTTGTGGTTTTGTTTGAATTTCGAAAGAATACAGAAATAGACTAAGACTTGACTTCGGATTAAAATGAAGAAACAATCCAAAAATTTGTTTCCAGATATCTCAATTGATCAAATTCTAAACAAGTGTTTCCTTTTTGATGAAGGACCAAAAGAAGTACTTTACTTTATTTATTTAACTTATTGAATATTATTGAGATTTTGAGACAAACGAACTCCCTTTCTATCAAAATATCCAATATTTCAAAAAATTAGAATGATTCCTCATATCCAAGAATAATTGAGAGAAAGATATTGTGATGATCACAAAAATGAGCGGAAAAACAAGACAGAGGTGGGCCGGTTATCTTTAGTAAGAAAACCCATTTTTTTTAGTAAAGAACACAAACGAAAGAGTCAATTCACAAAAAGGAAATAATTAATAGGGTTTATCTGAATCTTCAAGTATTGCTTCCAACAAATATTGAACTTAAAAAAAAAAGAGAAATTTATTTCTTTGGAAATTATTTGATATATGAAGTGGGTTTGTTTTATGGTTGTTCCCTATACGTCGACTTTGTCTGGACTGAACGTTCTGACGAAACTTTATGTTATAGAAAAAAGAGGATTCTTGCATTTTTACCCCCTGCTGCTGAGAAAGCATTCGCAGCTCCTTTTCTTTTTTTCAAAAGACTTCAATTGGTACGCGCAAGAAATAGGCCAATTCCACGGCTTTTTGTTCAATTTCTCGTGGAGTCAAATTCTCATCAGTACGGGTTAACGGAATAGCCCCGTGGCCTCTGATGTCCATATAAAGGACACGACGAGCATAAATACCCTCCTTAACTCTAATGGATTGAATATCTTTTATAAGGAATCGGAGGAATATACGTCGATTTTTTCCAGGAAATCCCCAACGAAAAATACACACTTTTCCTTCCCTTCTATCGAATCGATCATAACCACTACCTACATTCCAGGAAATTGTGCACCACAAATAGGAACTAATAAAGAGACCTGCGATCCCGTAGAAAGACATGACGATCCCTTGCGGAAAAAAAATGATTTGCTGAGACGGAACAAAAGATATCAAATTTCTACCAAGATAACTAGAAGTTCCAACCAATAAGAATCCTAATGAACCTAAAAAAACGATAAGGGCCCAGCAAAAATTACTTAGTTTTCGAGACCCCGTTATAAGTTCTATCCATATATGTTCTGATCGCCAACCCATACTTGATTCAATTGCATTTTATTGGAATTAAGATAATACCCCAAAGGATTTTGACTTTACTTTCATTTTGTTTCCGAAAGAACTTTCATCAACTAGCACTAGTTTGATGGGAACCTTTAGGAGTAGTTCATCAAATTGGTTAGATCTAAAATAATAACATACTCGTCTATAGATCCCAATATACATTATTGCTATATATATAGATCCACCAACTTTCCATTTTAGGCATCCGACGATCCTGATCTATTTGAAACTAGTTAGCATTCATTTACTCATACTCATATATAATTTTCAATAATTTCTGTAGGCATAAGAGCTTTTTCCTTTATGTTCGGTGGAAATCACATGTTATACCATATTTTCTTTTCCGAAATAAATATCTGTGTTATGCTACACGTCTAAGTTTCAAAAAAAAACGGATGAGGTTGGTCCCCTCAGATCTAAACAATCTTGTTTTTTTGAACATGCAGAAATAAAGAAGCCATTGCAATTGCCGGAAATACTAGACCTACTAAAGGCACAAAAATAGAGGGAAAATTGAAAATTGTCATAAAGTGGGGTACCTCGATTTACTATTTACACCTGTTTTTTTATTAAAAATCATATTTTATATTTAGATTGATTATAATTAATAATTATTAGAAAGTGGTCGTTATTATTAATTAATTCAATTTGCAAATTCTTATTTGATATAATTATAATATATAAATAAGTATCTACATATCTAAGTGATAAAATAAATAAGGCCAAGGAATGTAGAATTAAATGCATGGACTTATTCATCTATCTACATGAAAGGTATGTACGATAATCAACTTTATTATTTTTCTTCATTTCTTTGTGTTTTGTTCTTGTCTTCTAATTTCATTTGAAGACATTAATAAAGAAAGAGTTTCTTACAAATTATCCAAAGATTTATACGACACAACCGGGATTTTTAGTAAAATGGGATTTTAGGGAGATGGAGAAAGACACAAAATTGTATATCGATTTTTCTTATATTTGAATTGGATTATATACGTAAGACGAAATTCGTTTTATTTGCCTAAATTCACAAAAAAGAAGAACTCACGCTTTTATCTTGTTGATGATGAGAGAGACTAAATTAGTAATCGAGAATCTAGGTAAAAAAAAAAGAGTTATCCGCGCGTTTGCTACAAATAAAATAATTGCACTTAGTGCACTCTACTTGAGTGAATTGGCATTCAAAGGAAAGAAGGCGTGGAACTTAAATAACTCACTCAGAACGCTTTTTAAAAGATTGCGCGGTACGATTAGGTCGAATAAGCCCTTCTGGAATAAATATTCAGCCGCTTGTGAACCTTCGGGTACTGTTTTATTCAATGTTTGTTCAATTACTCTTTTACCCGCAAATGCAATGTAGGAATTTGGTTCGGCAATAATGATATCTCCCAACATACCAAAACTAGCTGTTACCCCACCAGTAGTAGGCGATGTAAGGATTGATACATACAATAACTTTTTATTTGATTGATAATCATATAAGGCAGATGAGATTTTAGCCATTTGCATCAAGCTCAAACTTCCTTCTTGCATGCGCGCCCCCCCCGAAGCACACACTATAATAAGAGGTAGAAATTGATTGGTAGCGTACTCAACCAAACGGGTGATTTTCTCCCCCACTACGGACCCCATGCTACCCCCCATAAACTGAAAATCCATAACTCCAATTGCTATTGGAATACCGTTTAGTTGACCTACGCCTGTTTGAACAGCCTCAGTTAATCCTGTCGTTCTTTGATAAAAATGAATACGATCTTGATAAGGCTCTTCCTTCGAATGAAATCCAATGGGATCCAGAGAGATCATGTCTTCATCCATAGGATCCCAAGTACCGGGGTCAATCAAAACTTCAATTCGTTCTGAACTACTCATTTTCAAATGATATTCACATTGTTCACAAATATTCATTTTTGATTTCAAAAATTTCTTATAATTTAATCCATAACAATTTTCGCATTGAACCCACAAATGCTTGTATTTTTGAGTTGCATCGAGATCATTAGAGCTTTCTGTTAGAGTGAAATCACTATTCTTCGCGTGGGTTTGTATACTGGACCCCTTGCTTTCACTACTAGTTCTACGTTTATCAAAAACGCAACCTAAAACGTAATTGTCACTACTATCACTTACACTTACAATGGACGTATTAACGCAGATTTGAGACTGAAGATAACTGTCAATGCAACTAGTAATGTGATTATTCCAACTAGCTAGTTCACTCAGGTCGTTCTCAATCTCAAAAATCTGATTTTCAATATCAAAATAGATATAAAAACTGTCTCCATTACTCTCCCTAACTAAAAAAGTATCATCGGAGATGAAATTCCGAATGTCTTTGACGCCAAATAAATGATCAACATTACTGGAACTAGAATTTTCACAACCCCCCCAATTTTGAATGTTTTTAGCCCGACCTTTTCCTTTTCTATTCGGATCTTCACTTTCACTAGTATTTTCAATAGGACTAACGTTGTTCGTTGATTTCGTTATACCATAACTGTGTTTTAATTCTTTCTTAAACACCATTGAATTAAACCACCATCTTTCCATAGAGTTTTCTTGCCTGCTATTTGCATAAAAATACAATAGATGAATAGTCATTCCCTCCACAATTCTTTATTTGAACTTGAATATCTTATTTCCTATTAGACTAAGCAAATCACTACTAAGTACGAAGTGTGAAAAAGGATTCTCTTTTGTTTTATGGGAATCCGGGGAGAAGACTTCACTATAATATATGAATATATATATTCATATGATGAAATCCCCTTTCATTCGAAATTCAATACAAATTCAATACAATAGTTGTTATAATGAGAAAAGGTGGTTTTTCCTACGTCTTCGCGTCGAAAAAAAAATATTTGTTTTCGACTAGAAATAAGTTTTTCCTAAAATCTGATCTAATAACTAACTAATAACAAGTAATAAATTAAGGTTCTATTCCAACAAGGAACGAAAAAGACAATATGCAGGATGGGTCAAAAATTTGTAATACTTCATTTAATTCAGGCAAACTACAGGATAGATAAAGAATATACCAATCCTAAGGATCCATACTCTTTGTATTCGGCTCAATCTTTTTTTTTAGTAAAAGATTGGGCCGAGTTTAATTGCAATTCAATTAAGATTAAGAGAACAGAGAGGAATTAATTG